ATTTCGAATATACCGATAGGATTCTATGAAATCTCAAAAAAGCCCGCGTTGATTAAACATATGAATATTAGTGCATATTATTGTATCGATTAAATCGATTTATATATAAAATTGCTTCATTCGCGAGGAGCCGTATGAGATGAAAATCTCATGTACGGTTCTGTAATAGAGATGGAATTGAGAAACAACCATCAATTATAACCCCCAAAGAACCAGATTTCGTAAACAACATAGAGGAAGAATGAAAGGAATATCTTATCGAGGGAATCATATTTGCTTTGGAAGATATGCTCTTCAGGCACTTGAACCCGCTTGGATAACATCTAGACAAATAGAAGCGGGACGACGGGCAATGTCACGAAATGTTCGCCGAGGAGGACAAATATGGGTACGCATATTTCCAGACAAACCTGTTACAGTAAGACCGACTGAAACACGCATGGGTTCGGGAAAGGGATCTCCCGAATATTGGGTAGCTGTTGTTAAACCTAAGAAAATACTGTATGAAATGGGTGGGGTCCCAGAAAATATAGCAAGAAAGGCTATTTCAATAGCAGCGTCCAAAATGCCTATACGAACTCAATTCATTATTTCAGGATAATAATTCAAGATAATAATTAGAATTAAAGGAAAGAGGTCTTTAAGATGAAAACAAAAAAATGCAATTGTATATTCCCTTTTTTGAACACAGAATATTTTAACCTCAATCTTTGGACTGAAAGAACAAAAAATGATATGATTCAACCTCAAACTCATTTGAATGTAGCTGATAACAGCGGAGCACGCGAACTGATGTGTATTCGAATCCTAGGAGCTAGTAATCGACGCTATGCTTATATTGGTGACATTGTTGTTGCTGTAATCAAAGAAGCAGTACCAAATACGAACTTAGAAAGATCAGAAGTGATCAGAGCTGTAATTGTACGTACTTGTAAAGAACTCAAACGTAGCAACGGTATAATAATTCAGTATGATGATAATGCTGCAGTTGTCATTGATCAAGAAGGAAATCCAAAAGGAACTCGAATCTTTTGTGCAATCGCCCGGGAATTAAGACAGTTAAATTTCACTAAAATAGTTTCATTAGCACCTGAGGTATTATAAGACAAAACTTTAATTTAAATATGGATACATTCTATTATTTTGTGAAAAAAAATGGATTAATTAATTTAGTTTATCTCACATATATCCCTTTTGGAGTAATTATTATTAAGTATTAGAAGTAGCAATTATTATATATTTCAAATATATTTCAGATTAATACTTGATAACCCTATAAAATAAAAAAATATATATAAATATATAATAATAATAAATATATATAGAAAATAAAAAGAGAATAATAAATCGAAAAAGGAGCATGTTGATTATATAGAAAGTAAAGGGCAACAATCATTTTCTTTTACTATGGGTAAGGATACCATCGCTGATATAATAACCTATATCCGAAATGCTGATATGAATAAAAAAGGAATGGTTCAAATACCATTTACTAACATCACAGAAAACACTGTAAAAATACTTTTACGAGAGGGTTTTGTCGAAAACGTCAGAAAACATATAGAAAACGACAAATATTTTTTAGTTTTAACTCTACGGTACAGAAGAAATAGGAAAGGATCCTATAAAAATTTTTTAAATTTAAAAAGGATCAGTACACCCGGTCTACGAATATATTCTAATTATCAACGAATCCCGCGAATTTTAGGGGGTATGGGTATTGTAATTCTTTCAACTTCTAGAGGTATAATGACAGATCGAGAAGCTCGATTAGAAAGAATAGGCGGAGAAGTTTTATGTTATATATGGTAATCGTTCTAACATCCGAATTATATGCGAAATTTTTATCCATTAAAAAAAAAAAAAGAGAAAGAAAACTCCAATTTATAATATAACTTCACGCCCCTTTATATATTATATACAAGTATATATTATATACAAGGGTGAATACGCGAAGCGGGTTTAACTCGAATAAAAAAGGGGGATTCACGAAGATATAATTACTAAATAAATCACTTCCCCTGAGTATGTTTCAGGTTTCTTTATATAATAAATGCAAATAAGTCATTTTAATTAGGATGTTTTTCAACTTCAACATTATTTTTGCAGAGAGGGCTACAATTATAAGTTCAAAATGTAAGGAAACCCTATTTTCTTCCAAAACTTTTGAATTAACTTATTAAGGAATGAAAAATATGAAAATAAGGGCTTCCGTTCGTAAAATTTGTGAAAAATGTCGATTGATTCGAAGACGGGGACGAATTATAGTAATTTGTTACAACCCAAAACATAAACAAAGACAAGGATAATATTTTCACAAACGAAGGCTTTCTAAAATCATTTTCACAAACGAAGGCTTTCTAAAATCTAAAAAAAATAGAAAATATAATATAGAAAAAAGAAAAAGAAAATCGAATATTAATTCTAGTTAAAAAATAATAAAAGATGCGTTTGTGACATGAAATGGATATATCCATACCATATATCTTGGACTTATTTT